ACTTTTTTGACCACTATAATTCTTAAAATGAACGTTTAAATGCCCCTCAAAAGTCAGTAAATAGATTCGAAACATATAAAATGCGGTTACTCCTGCTGTGAAATAAGCTAGAATTGAAAAAACCGGCAAATACAACCAACTATCATTAAGAATTTCGTCTTTGGACCAAAAACAAGCGAGCGGTGGAATACCACAAAGAGAAAGCGTACCTATTAAAAAAGCAGTTTTTGTAATTGGTACATGCTTTTTCAACCCTCCCATAAGAACCATATTCTGACTTTTCTCGGGAGAATATCCAACAATAGCTTCCATTGAATGAATAATAGATCCGGATCCTAAAAACAATAATGCTTTCGAATAAGCATGAGTAATCAAATGAAATAAAGCCGCCCGATACGATCCCATTCCTAAAGCTAACATCATATAACCCAGTTGAGACATCGTAGAATAAGCCAAACTCCTTTTAATATCTTTTTGAGCAAGAGATAAAGTAGCTCCGAATAATAGTGTTACTATACCTATCAAAGAAATAAAATTCATTATATGAGGTATAATTATAAAAAGAGGAAGGAGGCGAGCTACAAGAAAAATACCTGCTGCGACCATAGTAGCGGCATGTATAAGCGCCGAAATAGGAGTAGGACCTTCCATGGCATCAGGTAACCATACATGAAGGGGGAATTGAGAAGACTTGGCAACTGCACCTGTAAATAAAAACAAGGCACACAAAGTAAGAAATAAAAAATTGACCTCATTATTATAAACTAATTTATTTAATATTTCAAATAAATCTCGAAATTCGAAACTACCCGTTATAGCATAAAGTCCCAAAATCCCTAATAATAAACCAAAATCGCCTATACGATTGGTTACAAAGGCTTTTTGACAAGCATTCGACGCAATAGGTCGTGTGAACCAAAAACCTATTAATAGATAAGAACACATTCCAACTAATTCCCAAAAAATATAAATTTGTATCAAATTCACACTAGTAACTAATCCCAACATGGACGTAGTGAAAAAACTCAGATAAGAAAAAAATCTCAAATATCCCTGATCATGATACATATAATTGTCACTATAAAAAAGAACCAGAATTCCAACCGTACTAATTAATATTACCATAATCGACGCAAGTGAATCTATTAAGTAACCGAAGTCTAAAGAAAAATCATTAGTAATGGTCCAAGACCATACATATTGATAGAGAGAATTTTGATTTATTTGCTGAATAGATAGATAGACCGAAAACAGCATAACTCCATTGAGAAGAAAGATACTAGGAAAGGCCCACATGCGTCGAAGATTTTTTGTTGCCATTGGAAAAACGATAAGTCCAACTCCTAGTAACATAGGAATGGGAAGTGGAATGAGAGGTATAATCCATGAATAGGGATATGTATAGTCCATAAAAAACCTTTTGTCTTTTTTTTTATTCTTCTTTTATTCTGAATTATCGTTTCTCAACTCCTTCAAATATTCAGAGGAAGAAGGAAGTTATAATAAATAGGATCAGGCTAATAGTGCAATCGAAAATGAAATAAAACTACAAAATGAACTACAAATATTAATACTATTTTTTCTTTATATTAATTTTGAATTTCTACATATTCTACATATATATATATTTATTTATTTCTCTTTTCTAGATATATGTATATAACTTTCTATATATATATAGATATATATATGTATAGAAAATTTTTTTAAATTGACTTCTTAATTATTTATATAATGAATTTAGTCGAATTTTATGACTAATCAAAAAAATAGTAAACTATTAGTATTCTAAATAACTAACTCGAAATAGTTATGTATAATAACTTATGTAAATTAATCTAAATAAATTAGCTAAGTTATAACGAGGATCTTTCTACTTTCTAAAGATATAAAACAATTCAATTATCAGTAAATATTACGATAATTTATTCTATCCGTAGACGAAAGATTCAGAATTCCATCCAACAAATATACACAGAGTGGTATATACATTCCTGTTTTTTCCATTAACATTAAATTAATATAAAAAATAGAAAACAATAAATAATATAAAACACATGGACTTTTTTAGAAACTTTTTTAGAATTGTCGAAAGCTTTGACTATCCGACATTTTTCTTTCGATACCTACCATGGATCAAAATCACTGAGCAAGGATTTCTTTTTTGACCTTTAATTCTATTTTAATTTTGATACAGATAGAAATATAAAACAACAAAAAGAAACATAGATAGATAAAAACTTCGTTATTTCTCTTTTGTATCTTGTCAGATATTTAGGTGGATTGAATGGAATCAAGATTCCAAAAAATTGTAAAATAAATGAAATTGTTTCACCTTTGAACAATAAATGTCTTTCACATTCAACTAGATCAAAAACAGAATTGTTTTCAAATTTATTTTTTCATGGCAGTTCCAAAAAAACGTACTTCTATATCAAAAAAACATATTCGTAAGAATATTTGGAAAATAAAGGCCTATTTTATAGCGTTGAAGGCTTTTTCATTAGCAAAATCTATTTCGACGGATAATTCAAAAAGTTTTTTTGTGCAACAACCCAATAATCAAACTTATAGTAAATAATAATTTAATGGTACTTGGTTTTTTGTAGTCTTTCACGATGGGGATTCTTATTTTCCCCATCAAGCTACTTATACTTAAAAGTAGACTAACCATTTTAATAATTGAATTACTCAATAAGAATTGAATTCTGGTAATATTTTGGGGAATGTTTCAATATGGAGTAAAACAGTAAAATGAAAGGAATTTTTTGTCATTAATTGAATTAACTTTTTGAATTTCAATCTCGACAATTAAATAAAAAAAGCTTATTATTATTTCGAGTACGCCGCTATGGTGAAATCGGTAGACACGCTGCTCTTAGGAAGCAGTGCTAGAGCATCTCGGTTCGAGTCCGAGTGGCGGCAGGCGTTCTTTCGCAAAGAACGACAATAAGTTCGATTTTTTATATAATAATATATAAAAAAAAATTCCAGTAATGGAATATAATTCCAGATTGGATTCCGTATCATTTTCTATACTTTTTTATTTGAGAATTTTTATGCTATTTTCCACTTTAGAACATATATTAACTCATATATCATTTTCGATCGTTTCAATTGTAATTACAATTTATTTGATAATTTTATCGTTTGATGAAATCATAGGACTATATTATTCGTCAGAAAAAGGCATTATAGCGACTTTTTTCTGTATAACGGGATTATTAATCACTCGTTGGATTTATTCGGGACATTTCCCCTTAAGTGATTTATATGAATCACTCATTTTTCTTTCATGGGGTTTCTCCCTTATTTCTATCGTTCCATATTTTAAAAAATATATCAATTATTTAAGCGCAATAACTTCACCTTGTACAATTTTTATACAAGGCTTTACCACTTCAGGTATTTTAACCGAAATACATCAATCGGGAATATTAGTCCCCGCTCTTCAATCCCAGTGGTTAATGATGCACGTAAGTATGATGATATTAGGCTATGCAGCTCTTTTATGCGGATCATTATTATCAGTAGCTCTTTTAGTCATTTCATTTCAAAAGATTTTGGAAAATTTCGTAAACGAGTCATTTTCATTTAATAAGCTCCAATATCTGGATGAAAGGCGGAATGTTTTAATAAACAACTTCTCTTGTTTGGCGAGAAATTATTATAGAGCTCAATTAATTCAACAATTAGATCAGTGGAGTTATCGTATTATTAGTCTAGGGTTTATCTTTTTAAACATCGGTATTCTTTCAGGATCCGTATGGGCTAATGAGGCATGGGGATCATATTGGAATTGGGACCCAAAAGAAACGTGGTCATTTATTACTTGGACCCTATTTGCAATATATTTACATACTCGAACAAATAAAAAGGTCAAAAGTCGAAATTGCGCGATTGTGGCTTCTATGGGCTTTCTTATAATTTGGATATGCTATTTTGGGGTCAACTTATTAGGAATAGGGTTACATAGTTATGGTGCCTTTAATTTTCATTAACATGAAATGAAATTGCAAAAGATTCCTACAATACAAACAGAAACAGAAAGCATCTTCAAAAAAATTATAATAAAACCAATGAAATATTAAATTAGTAAATTAAAGTTAACGAATATAAGAAAAAAAAACTCCATACTTCAGGGAAGATGTCGAGAACCATTTGAATCACTACACTAATTGATTCAAAAGGTTCTCACAACAAGAAATCCATCTAATCACAATTTAATTTGAATTCATTTTTACTTTAGTTTAGTTATTTTCAAATTGTAAAACGAAAAAGAAAGAATAGGATTTAATCCTTAATTCTTTCGTATTTTATTCATGAAAACTATCGATAAAAATATGTAGATATAATAGCTTCGACCTTCTCAACTGAGAGTGAGAGGATGAAATCCGGATAAATCCCAATACCTATTATTGGTAGAAGAATCGAGATTAAAATAAATAATTCTCTCGGTCCAGAATCACAAAAATAAGAGTTTTGCGAATTCACAATCTTGTATCCGTAGAACATTTGACGTAACATCGATAATAAATAAATAGGCGTTAATATCATTCCAATTGCCATTAGAAAAGTAATTAGTATTTTGGGAATTAAAAAATATTGTTGGCTGGTAATTATTCCAAAAAAGACTATCAATTCGGCAACAAAACCACTCATGCCGGGTAATGCAAGGGAAGCCATTGATAATATACTGAACAGTGTGAATATTTTTGGAAGGAAAATCGCCATTCCCCCCATGTTGTCGAGATAAACAAGACGTATTCTATCATACGTCATTCCTGCCAAGAAAAAAAGAGAAGCACCAATAAATCCGTGAGAAATCATTTGTAAAAGGGCTCCATTGAGCCCCGTATCGGTTATCTCTCCAATTCCGAGAATTATGAACCCCATATGAGATACGGAGGAATAGGCTATTCTTTTTTTTAAATTACGTTGACCAGGAGATGTTGAAGCTGCATAGATTATTTGTATTGCACCTACTATAATCAACCAAGGAGAAAATATAGAATGAGCATGGGGCAATAATTGCATATTGATCCGAACCAAACCATATGCTCCCATTTTTAATAAAATTCCAGCTAGAAGCATACAAGTACTGTAATGTGCCTCCCCATGGGTATCTGGTAACCATGTATGTAAGGGTATGATCGGTAATTTAACTGCAAAAGCAATTAAAAATCCAGTATAAAATAGTAGTTCGAGTGCGACAGGATACGATTGGTTAGCTAATATTTCAAAATTTAATGTTGGTTCATTCGAACCATATAAGCCAATACCAAAAACGCCTATTAATAGAAAAATAGACCCCCCCGCAGTGTATAAAATGAATTTTGTAGCTGAATACAGACGTTTCCGTCCCCCCCATATCAATAGAAGTAAATAAACTGGAATTAATTCGAACTCCCACATGAGAAAAAAAAGTAAAAGATCGTGAGACGAAAATGATCCTATTTGACCACTGTACATTGCTAACATCAGGAAATGGAACAATCGGGAATCCCGAGTAACCGGCCAAGCTGCTAAAGTAGCTAAAGTGGTTATAAATCCCGTCAGTAAAATGGTTCCTATAGAAAGCCCATCTATTCCCAATCTCCAGTCAAAATCAAAAAAATTAATCCATTGATAATCCTCTGCTAGTTGATTTAATGGATCCGTCAATTGGAAATGATAACAGAATGTATAGGTCGTTAAAAGGAGTTCAAAAATCGAAATGGATATAGTATACCATCTTATTAGCTTATTTCCTCGATGAGGTAGAAAGAAAATTAAAGAACCCGCCAATATTGGTAAAACTACAATTATTGTTAACCAAGGAAAATCATTCGTGGTAAAGACAAGATAGAATTAGACCCCAAAACCCGTTCTCGAAAAAGAACGGGTTTTGTGTCGGTAAAAAAAAATCAATTGTATTGAAAAAAATTGAAAATTCCGTTTGAGTTTGTTTAAAGTAGTTTTGTCTGGAACTTATTATATTAATAAGCTAGACCCATGCTTCGAGTTGTTTCATGCCATAAATAAACCCTCACACTCAAAAAATCTGTTGGACAAGCGGATTCACATCTCTTACAACCAACACAATCCTCCGTTCGTGGAGCCGAAGCAATTTGCTTCGCCTTACATCCATCCCAAGGGATCATTTCTAATACATCGGTTGGGCAGGCTCGGACACATTGAGTACATCCTATACATGTATCATAAATCTTTACTGAATGTGACATTTGATCTCTCAGTTTTTGAATATCATAAATCTTCGATCTAGTAAACTTATATCTAAAGCATATATTTATATACCAGATGAATCAATAATTTTATCATGATTTTATTTCAAAAATAAAATCAATCGAATTTATGGATCGCGACTCCTGGGTTGGCTAAGATACTTTGATTCCAGTTTTACAAATAGTATTTCTAAATTGAGGAATTTCTCATTTTTTGAATAAATTAGTAGTACTTATTTATTCAAAAAATTCGATTGATTGATACGAGTTGATTTTCTATTCCGATAAATTGATGAAACAATAGCTAACCCAATAGCTGCTTCGCCTGCGGCAATAGCTATGACAAAAATAGAGAAAATATCCCCTTGTAATTGTCGACTATCAAACAAATCCGCAAATGTTACGAAATTGATATTAACGGCATTCAGGATAAGTTCCAGACACATAAGAGCCCTAACCATATTTCGACTCGTGATCAATCCATAGATACCAATAGAAAATAAATAGGCACTCAAAACAAGTGTATGCTCGAGTATCATTGATCAGCTCCTTATCAATTTTGAGTGATTTCGCCCTGAACAATAACCCAAGGCTTTCGCTTGACTATAATAGACCAAGTAGAAAAAAAATATATAATATATATATATATATTTGAATTTGATTTGTAAAAAATAAAAATATCGATATTGAAATAGAATTCAAAAATGAAAGCTAAATGGATTTGATAAGAGCGAGAAAATTTCAATTTTGATTGTTCTTGATAGTTAGAAAGATTTTTCATTGACGGGCAACAGCAATTGCACCTATCAAAGCAACTAAAAGAATTATTGAAATGAGTTCAAATGGAAGAAAAAAATCCGTTGATAAATGAATTCCAATTTGTTGACTATTCCCTATCAAATCTTGTTCTATAATCTGGTTTGATTTTGTCGTCCAAATAATTCCGTACCAAGACGTATCGAGAATCGTGGTTATTAGGGAGATGAAAATACTTGTACAAACCAAGAAAGTAATCCCATTCCCAACAGTCCAAAGATCAAAATCTTTATAATATTCTGAACCATTCATGAACATCACAGCAAATAAAATTAAAACATTTATCGCTCCGACGTAAATAAGGAGCTGAGCAGCCGCTACAAAATGAGAGTTTGATAAAATATAAAATAAAGATATGCAAACAAGAACCAACCCCAACGCAAAAGCCGAATAAATTGGATTCGTAAGTAATACCACTCCTATACCTCCTAATAGAAGACCTGATCCCAGAAAAACTAAAAGAAAATCATGTATTGGTCCAGGCAAATCCATTCTATATACAAGATAAAAAAATTGAAATGTTGTTCATGATTTTATTGACCTGACCAGGCAATTTTTTCTTTTTTTTTTTTTTATGATATGCTCCTAATTGAATTCAATTAGAATGTAGAATGTAATGGGGTTTCTAATGGATTTGAATTACGTCTCGGGCCAATTACTCTACCAATATCTTGTTCCCCCTTATGTCAAACCCAGTCGAAAAATGAGTTGGAAACCATTTCAAAATAAATTTATAGAGAGATTATTCAAATTGGATTTCAAATCCAAATGGATTTGCACTTCTCACTAACTAATCAACAATTAATTGCAATTTCGAGTTCTATTGAGAAAAAAAAAATAAGGAACGATTCCGTTCAATTAAATAAAAGTTAACCTGACTATACATTAGTATTACTAAGTAGTAATTAATAATTACTCTTTAATTATTCAAATGCAGTTTTGCTTTGAGGATAATTCAAAATTGTTCGAATTGTATAATTGTTAATTACTGACATCGGTAACCGACCTAATGCGATTTGATTATAATTCAATTCGTGACGATCATAAGCAGAAAGCTCATATTCTTCAGTCATTGATAAACAATTTGTTGGACAATACTCAACGCAATTTCCACAAAATATACAAATTCCAAAATCAATACTGTAATTAAGCAAGCGTTTTTTTCGCATACCAGTTTCCAATTTCCAATCAACAATAGGCAAATCAATAGGACATACACGAACACATACTTCACAAGCTATACATTTATCAAATTCAAAATGGATTCGTCCGCGGAAACGCTCTGAGGTAATTAATTTTTCATAAGGATATTGAATAGTTACAGGTAAACGATTTGCATGGGATAAGGTAATGATGAATCCTTGACCAATGTACCTTGCCGCCCGGATTGCTTGTTGGCCATAATTCAGGAACCCAGTTACCATTGGGAACATATTGTAAAGATATATGAATAATCTTATGTTTGTTTCTTTCTCTTGTTTGATGAGAAGTTCGAATATCATATTCTTTTTTCGTTTAAAGTGAAAGGAGTTGGGAAGAGGTTGTTAATAATAAATTACCGAGAGAAATGGGTAAAAGAAATTTCCACCCAAGATTTAATAGTTGGTCCATTCTGAGTCTCGGTAAAGTCCATCTTGTTGTGATAGAAATGAACAGGAACAAATAAGTTTTTGCTAAAGTCAAAAAAATACCAATTGTTATTATAAAGACCCTACCTACTTTATTTATTTCAACTCGATCAGAAAAAAATATGGACGGAATACAGATATTCCACCCACCCAAGTACAGAATTGTTACAAATAACGACGAAACTAATAGATTGAGATAGGAAGCAACATAAAATAATCCAAATTTGATACCCGAATATTCGGTTTGATAACCTGCTACTAATTCTTCCTCTGCTTCGGGTAAATCAAAAGGTAATCTCTCACATTCTGCTAGGGAAGAAATTAGAAAGATGATAAACCCTATAGGTTGACGCCACAAATTCCATCCTAAAAACCCATATTTAGATTGCACCTCAACTATATCAACTGTACTTGAACTATTAGATAATAATAGTCGGTGATAACATCACTGTTCCCATCGCTAGTCCAGAACCGTACATGAGATTTTCACCTCATACGGCTCCTCGACGGCCATCAAGAAATCTAAGGACCCAGTTGATATTTTTTATCGTGATCGATTTTATTTTGAGTCAAAATATAGATAGATCCAAGATCCCCCGGAAGGTCAAAAATTAAACCGATGGAATTCGGTATGCCAGAATGATATAAATATCATAACTCAAAAAGCACTTATGAATTAATCTCGTCCTTTAATAATTTGAATTTTTATTTGTTGAGTAATAACTTTTTAATAAAATACTCAATATCAATAGCCATCTTTTTTTGATTATTATGAAAACAAAATCAGAGATTAGCTGACTGTCTTAATAATGAAGGCTATTTGATCTCTATGAATTTTCGTTCCTATTCTCTTCTTTCCAAAGAGCGAGTTCAAAACACGAAAGGATTATTTCGTTTTGGATAGTCGTTTTTTAATCTGTGAGTAGGAGCATACTCTGGATTGCAATCGTGAGGAGTACTGCTTGATTATTTCTACAAATTGAAAGCCCCACTTATTGTTCTTTTTATGTTATCCAAAAATTTTCGTTTTGAAAAGTGACATAAAAATTTCTATTACTAATCCTTTATATATTTTTGTGTTCCTAACCATCCACTCATTTTTGTCGAACTCTCCGTTCTATTAATACATATAAAGAATAGTGAAAACTATATACGGTTGATCATTTGAGCCCGCTTCAAGCCAGGATGACTAATCACTAATCAACCAATCATGGGCTAAAAAAAAGTCTTGCTTATATTGAATTTATTTGATTTTTCGTTCTTGTACTTAGGAGATGAGACTCAATCTTTTTACAGCTAATTTAGAAGCTGTTTTTTTTCACTCATATAACTATCTGATTTAGTTAATTTAACCTGAATGATGAATAAAAAAGTGAAGATACCTATTCAACTTCTTTACTTACAAAAAAGAATTAAAGAATAAAAAAAAGGTTAGAACGACTCGCACGTAGAGATATTGATAACACACAAAGAGTCAACGGTATTTCATAACTAATCGATTGAGCGGCGGCTCGGAGACCACCTAAAAAGGAATATTTGTTGTTTGATCCATATCCTGACATAAGAAGTCCAATCGGAACAATACTTGAAAAGGCAATCCATAAAAAAACACCGATATTGAGATCGGATAAAACAAGGTTATAGCTAAAAGGAATTACTGAATAACTTACGAAAACAGATATAACTATTATGGATGGTCCGATAATGAATAAACGACCATCTCCTCTAGATGGAAGAAGGTTTTCTTTGAAAATAAGTTTTGTTCCATCTGCTAATGCTTGAAGAATTCCAAACGGACCGGCGTATTCCGGTCCAATACGTTGTTGTATTCCGGCGGATATTTCTCTTTCTAACCACACAATTACGAGTACACCTATTGTGATTCCCAATACAAGAACGAAAATAGGTAAAAGGATCCCTATGATCCCATAGATCTCTTTGTAAGATCCTAATCTAGAAAAAGAGTGGATATCTTGTACTTCTCTTGTATCAATTATCATTTCAACGATCAACTTCTCCCATAATGATATCTATACTACCTAGTATTGTCATAATATCCGCCAATTTCATTCTTTTAACTAACTGAGGAAGAATTTGCAAATTGATAAAACCAGGGGGACGAATTTTCCATCTCCAAGGAAAACCACTTCGATCCCCTATTAAATAAATTCCCAATTCCCCTTTTGGGGCTTCAACTCTTGCATAAAGCTCTTGCTTCGGTAATTCAAAAGTAGGAGAGATTTTTTTACTAATGAAACGATAGTCAAAATCATTCCATTCTGGATCCCGTTCTCTATCAAAGCAACGTATTTCTAAATTCTCATAAGGACCGCCGGGAATTCCTTCGAGGGCCTGTTGAACAATTTTGATAGATTCCTTCATTTCACTGATTCGTACTAAATAACGCGCTAATGAATCTCCTTCTTTTTGCCAATTGATTTCCCAATCGAATTCGTCATAACATTCATACTGATCAATTTTCCGAAGATCCCATTGAATTCCACAAGCTCGTAACATCGGGCCGGATAAACCCCAATTTATTGCTTCTTCTGCACCAATAATACCTACACCCTCAACTCGTTCTAAAAAAATGGGATTTCTCGTAATAAGTTTTTGGTATTCAGAAACAGCGGTTATAAAATAATCACAGAAATCCAAACATTTTTCTATCCATCCATAAGGGAGATCGGCCCCTACTCCTCCGATACGAAAATAATTGTGCATCATTCTCATACCGGTGGCAGCTTCAAATAGATCATATACTAATTCTCTTTCTCGGAAAATATAGAAAAAGGGAGTCTGTGCACCAATATCTGCCATAAAGGGGCCAAGCCATAACAGATGAGAAGCTATACGACTCAATTCTAACATGATCACTCTGATATAACTGGCTCTTTTAGGTACTTGAATATTCACCATCTGCTCGGGTCCATTTACGGTTATTGCTTCTGTAAACATAGTAGCTAAATAATCCCAACGTGTTACATAAGGCAAATATTGTATAACTGTTCGGTTTTCGGCAATTTTTTCCATCCCTCTGTGCAGATAACCCAATATTGGCTCACAATCAATAACATCTTCGCCATCTAGAGTAAGAATAAGACGAAGAACGCCATGCATTGATGGGTGATGAGGGCCCATATTGACTATCATATGCTCTTTTCTTTTAGTTGTTACATTCATACTTTATTCCTCGATTCATTCTTTTATGAACCGTTTAAAACGAAAAAAAAGAAGTTCGTCTAAATTCTAGATAAAAAAAAAGTTAATAAAATAACCAATTTTCATTTTTTTTTTTAAATGAAAAAATTAACGCGTTTTTGATTCCCGAATATCCAGTTGATTCATTAATTCTTTATAAGAAACTCGTTTTTTCTTTGACAAATAAGACAACAGCCGTTGTCGTTTTCCTAAGATTTTCCGTAGACCCCGCTGCGATAAATAGTCTTTTCTGTGAAATTCCAAATGTGAAGTAAGCCTTCTTATTTTATTGGTAAAATGAACGACTTGAAATTCACTAGATCCCCGATTTTCGTCTTCTGAAATAACTGAAATAACTTTTTTTTTTACCATAAGATAAAATCGACTCTTTTTTCCTTTTTGAAAGTCAAAAATCCATTTTACGACATTTTACGATCAGTAAAAATAATCCGATTCATTTTCTCATTTTCATTAAGTAAGTATAAGTAAAAAAAAAAAAAATAGATATTTACATAGATATTTACACAGTAAAAGAAAACATCTTTTTGACTTAGTCCTATTTCATCTAATCGAATATCTAATTATTCATCTAATGGATATGGATACATGCATTGAATTAGGATTGATTTATCGGATTGGAATGGTAATGGAAGCCAATGAATGTGTATAACCCCCCATTTCATATAATAAATCAAAACTTGGAAGATTGAGATAAGAAATGCATCATTCACGAATTTTCAACGGGGGGGATACATATATATCCTTAACAGACTAAAATGGCTTCCATTATTGGTATTAAACCAATATCGATTCATACAAGATAAATCCTCTAATCGATAAGTAGGCCAAAGAAAGGATTTTAATTGAATTAATTCAATTTTATCCCTATAAAGATTTTGACGGTTATCAAAAATTTGATCATAGTTTTTTACGTTATTGCAAAATACTGAATTGTTCGAAATAAGATTGCTATTCTTAGAATTGAAACAAGTTAGCAGTCTTAATTCCCTACGGGATTTCGTGGAAAAAATTTGTTCAGGAATAACGAAATCATAATCTCGATTTTCAGTTCGTCTTTGATTTGGCTGTCTTACAATGTAATTCTTGGAATTGTTTCGATCAATATAGTGTTTTTCTCGGTAACTTTGATTAAGTTGGTGCTTACTCTTATGAATCAATGAAACATTTAGAGTTTGATACATCAAAAATTGGCTGTCGTTTTTTATAGACAAGCGCACCGGTTCAATAATTAATATTCTTTTTTTCATCAATTCTCTAATAGTTAAATCTTTTTGAATCAGCAGAATATCTAGACTTATTTCTCTCCTTTGTATAGAGGATATAGCAATCTCTTTTGGATTTAACAATCTAAGCAGGAGACAATATACTTTAATATTATTTGTTAGTTTTTGATTTAAAAAATTATTCCATCTCAATTGAAAACGTAAAGACCTTTTTAAAAACAAATCAAGTTCTACTTCCGTGTTGCTCTTCTTCTTATATTGCTTTCTCTTTCGACGTTTTTTCCTATCTGAGCCTGCAGCTGCAGAATCTTCTTCAATATCTTTTTCTTGAGTTGATAAAATTGATTCAAGAGTTTCTGTATTTTCTATATGTAATTCAACATTATTTTTTTTATTTTGGGATTCTTTTTTGTTTTGATTCTTCTTTTCAAATTGACTCGATTGAAATTTATTTTCACTGGATAGTTTGGATAAATTTAAAGGATTCTGTTTTTGATTTTTAGTGATGTTTTTATTTTCACTAACAGTTTGAGTTAAATTGAAAAGAAGTTCTTTGACTGGGATCATCCAGGGGTTTATTTTATATGTGTTATAAAGAAACAAAAATTCGACAAAAAACCAAAGTTTTAGATTCGAAATCGAACGACTTAGTATTTCTTCATTCATTCCCATCCAATCAAAAAGGTTTTTTTTTTTTTTTGAAATCTTGATTTTCTGATCTTTATCAATTTGAAGATAAACAAGGTCTTTTTTATCCATTTTCTCAACTATTGGATAATTATTCACTTGATTTTTAGTATTTGTATTATTATTAAAGTTGATATTGGTATCGAGAGCGATCCAGGAATGAATATCCCCTTTTTTTCTAAAGTAAAAATGGAGAAGTTTCCAATCAAAATATTTTTGATCTGGAAATTTAGTCAGATTCAGATTTTTGTTCTGTCCGCAATAATTATCTATATAATTATTTATAGGGATAATCCGCTCTGACATATCAACTAAGGCACTTTTCCTTATGTTGTATATATTTGAATTATAACAACTTTCTTGCGGATTAGTTGTCCAGAATGGTGATACCGAATCCTTTCTATCGTCAGAATTAATGGATTGATATGAGAAAAGTGCATATTTAAAGTATTTTTGATATTTTTCAAAGTTAATAGTATATTTTTCATGGGAGAATGACTCAAAATCAATTAATTTTTTCAAAAAAATTAATTGATTTTTTTCATCTGACTTACTTTTATGAAAATCGTTCTTTTCGGCGATAATAGATCTTTGATTCACTCTGTTCCGCCATTTGTGTGGTACTAATTGATACCATTGAATCGTTGATAATTCATATTGATAATACTTACTTAAAGAATTTTTCTGTTCAATAATTGTGGAATTAAAAAGATTTTGCTGTCCTAATTCCCAATGAAGTATTCCTTCGGTTTCGAAATAATCCTTTATTTTTTTCTTAAGAAAAAGAGATGTTTCCTTATATTGAAGAAGCTCTATATATAAGCTGAAAATTTCAGTTTTATATATTTGGTAAAATACATACGCTTGTGAAAAGTAGAATAAGTTGCTCAAATTTTTTGAATTCTTTGTAGTAATATCAAAAAATCGTTTTTTGAGAGTCAAAATAATGTGAATAGCACTTGTTTTATTAACTTTTTCGGGCTTTATTTCATGTTCATTATTGAAAATCAATTTCTCAAATTCGTTTTTTGAAAATTCAAAAAGTTGTGTAGTGATTCTCGGACTATTCGTCTGAATGATACATAAAAATATTTTTATGTATATCTTTTGAATAAGAAAATTGATTTTCAAATAGGATTTTCGTATTAATCCTACATTTCTTTTTTTTAATTTTTTCAAACTTTTTCTTACTGATACGAATAATTTAATGAGAGAATTTTTTTTATTCCAATTACTATTTTTGTCAGTAATTATAAACTCGTTATTATTGTCTTTTTGATTTTGTAGTTTTTTGATCCGATTCATGATTGTGTTTGTTCTATCAGCCAGATCTTTCATTTTTGTTTCGGTAAATGAAAAAGCTTTCAAATCCATAGATTGAATGGGAATAGGAAGGGATAATTCAGAAATAATTTCATTAGGAATTCTCCTAGCTTTTTCATTTTGAGTTTCATTTAGTTCATGAAATCCAACGAAAATTTTTTTTTTTTTTTTATAAAGTTCTTTTATCATTACGTTAATTTTACTAAATAGAGTATTTTTCCGAAACCATAAAAAAGACTTTTTTTTCCATTTTCGAATTCTTTTTTTCATTTTTTTGAAAATGGGATTAAAAAAAGATTGTTGGTTGCGGGGAGAACCAAACGGAAGGTCAGTTTCCATTCCCCAAACTGTTAAAAAACAAGAATCATTTTTTTTTTTTCGTGGATCTTTTTGAAAAGATTGTCCCTTAGATTTGTGCCAATTTTTAAAGAAAAAGGGAAATAGTATTTGTATTTGAATCCCATCTGTTAACCAGTTTTTTGGAAATTCGGTTTCTGATAATGGAACACCATTATAAGTGCATTTAATATGCCTTTCTTTCTTCCAATCCGTAAAGTCCTCTGACCATTCTGGAAATTGAAATACTAGCATACGTCCTGTATTTTTAATTATTATTAATGCTACTAAGATAATATATTTTCTAAGAAAAGATTGGATTATTAATAATGACCCTCTTATTATTTGAGCAAATAGAATGCTATCCCATGCTTCCGCTATTTCAATTCGTACTTTTTCTTGTCGTTTGTATTCTTCTTGTTTTTCTTGTTCCTTTTTTTTTTTCTCATTTTCTTGTGTGGAATTTAGAATTATTAATTCTAATTGTCTGGCTTTGTTCCATTTTTGCAAAATGAATTTTTGGATTGAGATGTCAAAAGACAAAATGAGGTTGTCTATTTTCTCCAAAAAAATAGGGGAATGTGAATTTGTTTGAAAAAACGACCCGATACTTGTCTTACGTCTTTTGGCTCGTATGGAACCTTTGATAATGTCTCGGCGGAAATCGGATTGTTGAGAATAACGTATCAAAGCCACGTCGTTTCTTTCATCCGAATTATTAGTGTTTTTTTGATTTTTATTAATATCATTATTTTCTTCGGTATCATTTAAGATAACTACACGTTTGGCTTTTCTTGAACGAATCTCATGATCCTCAGGTACATTTTCTTCATTTTCCCCCTCTTGTTGTTCCAAATCATCGATTAATTTGTATGAC